ATATTCTGGGTTGGGTTCATCTCTCTAGTAATCGGATGAGCTGGGTTGTAGACATGAAAAAGTAAGAACTTAGCGGGTCCTTACCCTCCTTTGTCTGATTAGAGCGGAAAGGGCCCGCGGAGTTCTTACTCTTATAATGAGACTTTGATCTATTCCATAACCTACAAATTGGTTAGTTATCCAGTCAGCATAATCAAAATATTATATTTGTTTTGTAGAAATGACAAAAAGGATCCTTTGCTCTGATGTTTCAAACCACTCTATTCTTTTGTTTCTTAATGATGTTTGTGAACAATTGAATCTAGTGGTTGATTCATAGTCCCTGCCCTTCCCCCAAAATATTAACTGTAAGCAAGAAGAAAGAACGAATCAATCAATTTTATCTATAATCCAATATAATAATTATATTGATTTCTAGGGATGAGACATCCTGCAAATCATTTCTAGACTAAACTAATAGAACCTTAATCAAAACTACTCTAAAAATAAAATAAAAACTCTGATCATATATCTGATCATATAATAAATAAAGATTTGGATATTCGTAAAAATAAAATCTGCCTTTCAACCAGAACAGTCTTTTTGTTTGAATAATTTCTCTAAGTTAGAAGTTTAACTTATATTGAATAAGTGAAGATTATTGAATAAGTGAAGATATTGAATAAGTGAATAAATTCTATTTGCTCAATAACTTATTCACCCATAATCCTTTTTTTCCTTTGTTTGTCCACCACTTCTTATGAATCTAAACAAAGGAGTTCCGATAGACCCGGAAAAGAAGGAAAGGAATAGTAATCTTTGATGAACAGGAAAAAAATAATTATTATTTTGATACAAGACGACACAAGAAAAAGGAATTTTCACCCGTTTTCTTGTGTCGTCTTGCGTCGAATAGAAGATTAGGAAGACTAGTAATCCTTCCTAAAAGTATTTGTTCCTTTCATTTTTATCATCCTTGCCTTGTATTCTCTTCTTTTGTATTTGTTTGTATGCCTATTGTTTATTACTAAAATGGAATACAAGTAATGAATTCCAGGCGTCCTGCAAAACAAAAAGAGTATAAACAAAGCAAGCAAAAGGATTTACAGAATTTTTTGATCATACATAATTGTATCGATGGACAAAAAATCGGCACTTTTTACCAAATGTTAAGGAATCTCTGGACCTAAAAATTCATTTCGTACAATTGAACTTTTTCAAACTGTTTCTTTTTAAGAACCAAAAAAACTTGTGCCAAAATAACAGATGCGAAGAAGAACAAAAGGCCTTGGACGCGTAATGGATCTTGAAGCACTATTTCTGCATCTCCCTGACCAAACCCTCCTACATTGGGATTGCTTGTTAATGGTTGATCAAGCTTAATGGATTCACCCTCTGAAACAAGAAGTTCTGGTCCTGGAGGTATAATATCAACCACTTGACGTCCATCCGATGCATCAACTATGGTTATTTCATATCCTCCCTTTTCTTTACGTACTATTTTGCTTACTATACCTGCTGATGTAGCATTATAGACTGTATTGTTACTCTTGCTACCATCAGGATAAATCTGACCCCTTCCTCTGTTCCCACCCACATATATGGGATATTTTAAGAAGTGAACGTCTTTCTTTGTAGCAGGGTCGGGGGAAAGAATGGGAAAGACGATTTCACTATATTTCTGACCCGGAACAGGACCTATCACAAGAATATTTTTTTTATTGGGACGATAACTCTGAAAAGACAGATTTCCTATCTTTTCTTTCAACTCAGGAGAAATACGATCGGGGGGGGCTAATTCGAATCCCTCGGGTAAAATAAGAACAGCACCCACATTCAAACCCCCTTTTTTACCATTAGCAAGAACTTGTTTCAGTTGCATATCATAAGGAATTTGAACAACTGCTTCAAATACAGTATCAGGAAGCACAGCTTGCGGAACTTCAATATCCACGGGCTTATTAGCTAAATGGCAATTAGCACATACAATTCGTCCAGTTGCTTCTCGTGGGTTTTCATAACCCTGCTGCGCAAAAATGGGATATGCATTTGAAATGGATGCTCGAGTTATTACATATATCATGATCGATACAGAAATGGATCGAGTCATCTGTTCCTTTACCCAAGAAAAAGTATTTCTATTTTGCATGTCCAATCATGGATCTCGGAATTTCTACAATAAATTAGATAGGGAACTAGTAAAGTTCCCTATGCACGAGTCTGTCATTGTACTGGAATAGTTGTACTGTAATATAGGACGAATACCTTGAACTGGTAGAAATAAAATATAAAGAATTAAGTAAGATTCAAAATGGTTTCTTTATAAAGGAAGAAAGATTCTGATTTATTTGATTGATATCAGGAGATCAAATGAGTTCTTCATTCATTCATTGAATGATAAATGACTACAAGCGAAGGAGATACACGATTTAAATAATGGAAAATCCAATATTTCACAATTGTATCTAGAATAACTGGAAAGGTGGAAACAAGACCAGATATAATTTGATCGTTATGAGCCAATCCAAAATCGTTGTAGAACGAACCAATTATTAGTTCCCAACCATGAGTCGAGTGAAATCCAATCCATAAATCAGTAACTAAAAGAATCGAAAAAGCTTTTATTGTGTCACTTAAGTTATAGAGGAATTCCTGAACCCAAGAATTAAGAATGACAAGTTCCTCATTACCCAAAATAAAATAACCACTTAGAATAGCGAAAGAGATTATATTTGTCGAGAAATGCAAAATGATATGGAGATGATATTCATTGTGTGTTTTGACCAATTGTATCGTTTCCTTGTGTATTCCTATACGAAGTTTTTGTATATGTGTCTCCGGGTACTCCTTTATCATTTCGTCCAACAGAAAGAGTTCTTCTAATTCTATGAATCTTTCTAGAACGTTTTTCTCTTGAATGATATTCAAGAGAGTTTTGGATTGCCCGGTATTCCACCAATTTGTAACCCAAAGTTCCAGACATTTATTAAATGGGAGAGAGACCCACCAGGGCAAAAATACTATAGATACAAGATATGGGAAAGAAGGCAATGCTTTCTTTTTTTTCATTTTTTATCTGTGAATTGAATCGTTAATGAACCTGCTTCATTCGTTGACTCTATATGATATTTCTCTGAAGCACGAGTTCTATAACAAGGTATTGAACCTATGGGTCTATTCATTCCAATTTTTGTGTCAAAATTGAATTTAGTTCTTGGATCTAGAAGGAATATAGAAATGGGATAAGGGTTCGCCCTTTTCGGATAAAAATGCAAAATCAATATTATTCCTAGATATCTCAATTGGGCAAATTCGAATGGGCAAATTCGAAGCAATTTCATCTTCATTTGTTCCTTTCTATGAATACTCGAAAACCCACTTAAAATAACGAATCGGATTTAGAAACGAAAACCCCCCTCAGTTAATTATTTCGAAATGTTTCACCGCCTAGCCACAACCAAGGAAAAAAGGTATCATCAAAATTTTGGGCCTAAAAAGATGAGATGAATTCCGTATTACGAAATAAATCTTGGATATATTTGATGAATCCTTACTTATTATATTAGCCTTAGATTAGTCTTTTTTCTAGTAGAAATTTTCTAGTAGAAAAGAATTGAGTTGGGATCCATATGCATACGAAATACTTTTGGTATACAAATGGTATACAAAAATTTCTTCTTTTCTTAATTTTCTTCTTTATTATAGTATAGTTTATTATAGTTATTCCATATACGCCCTCCTGCTTTTTTGGTTTATTCTATGGGAGTCGCCACGACAAAGGAAGGAGGAAATAGAATAATCTAACATGTTTTGTTCAAATGAACATTCCAAAAAGACTTCAATTGTATTAAAAAAGGAATTAGCAAGTTCCTTCCCCCATGCCGAGAAAACATTTATTCTTTATTGTGTTCAATTCATTTCAAAATACTTCAATTGGTACGCCCAAGAAATAGGCCAATTCGGCAGCTTTTTGTTCAATTTCTCGTGGAGTAAAATTCTCATCAGTACGAGTCAAGGGAATGGCCCCTTGACCTCTGATTTCCATATAAAGGACACGACGAGGATAAAGACCCTCTTTAACCTCAATTCTGATTGATTGGATATCTCTCATAAGGAAGCGAAGGAAGATGCGACGATTTATTCCAGGAAATCCCCAACGAAAAATGCACACAATTCCTTCTTTTCTATCGAATTGGTCATAACCACTACCTACATTCCACAAAATTGTGCACCACAAATAGGAGCTAACGAACAGACCTGCGATCCCATAAAAAGACATCACGATTCCTTGTGGAAAAAAAAGAATTTGCTGAGATGGAAATATGGATATCAGATTCCTACCAAGATAACTGGAAGTTCCAACCGCTAAGAATCCTAGTGAACCTAAAAAAAGGATACAGGCCCAGCAAAAATTACTTGTTTTTCGAGACCCCCTTATAAGTTCTATCCATATATGTTCTGATCGCCAATTCATACTATACTAGATCCAGTTGCATTCGATTGGAATTGAGAGAATAACCCAAATTTGACTTTACCTTTCTTGATCCCGAAGTAACTTTCATCAACTAGCACTATTCTGATGTGGAGTAATTGGTTAGATACATTGACCTTCTATTAAAAATATTTACTGATCCATTTTTAACCAGCTATATATATATACATGCATTTATGCAGATAGCATGTATCCGCATACATAACAGTTCTTTCATTTGTGTGTGGAAAGAGCCACATATCGTACCATATTGCACTAAAAAAATATCTGTATTATGATACAGTGTTGAAATAAATTGATAGGATTTGGTCCCATTGGATCTAGACAATCTTATTTTTTTGGACATGAAGAGATAAAGAAGCCATTGCAATTGCCGGAAATACTAGGCCCACTAAAGGCACAAAAATAGAGGGTAAGTTGAGATCTGTCATAGAATGGGTGCCTCGATTTAATATTTGTATCTATATATTTGTATCTATTAGAAAGATATCTTATGATATGATAAGTATATCTATTATAAGTAATATTAGGTAATATTGACTATTGTATTTTATATAATATTATACTACTAAGTATATATAAACAATTAAGTATATATAAATATATAATTTCTAAATAATATATTTATATTAAAATAGAAATTTGAAATATAAAAATAATATTAAAATATTAAATTTAAAGAAAAAAAAGGATAGATAATAAGTGCAAAAATGTAGAACTAAATTAAGTGTACCTATTCATCTTTCTACACGAATATAAATAGGGTAATCTTCTTTTACAAATTTTATTATTCTTCTTCTCCCATCCTTATGTTCTTTCTATCTTTCTTTCTAATCTAATAAGGAGTTTTTTATTTTAAAGGAGTTTTCTTATGAAAATGAAGTTCATTATGAATTCGCGACTCTAAATAATAGGATCCAACAAACAGGGATTCATAGTAAAAATGCGATAGATGTAGAAATTATTTTATTTCATTTCCATATTTGATATTTCTTTTTTTTTTGATATTTTTTTCATTATTGTCTATCTTAATTAATGCGTAAGATAGCCAGATAAAATTCTTTTTTTTTTCCCAAAATTCGAATTCCTCGGAAAGAGAAATTCACTTTTTTATTTTATCCTGTTGATAGAGGTTCATAATACCTAATCATGAATAGGGGTAAGATAAAAAATGGATCTGGATCCGGAAGAAAAAAAATTATCCGAAACTTCTGACTCTTACTAGAAAGTGTAACTTATATCACCAAAGAACATTTTTCTTAGTTTTTTTTTTTATTATGATGAACTAAATACTTGTTCGCTACAAACAAAATAACTGAATCTAGTGCTATACTTTAATTTTTTGAATTTTGATTCAAGGGAAAGAAACCATGGAGCTGAAATAACTCACTTAGAACACCTTTTAAAGGATTACGTGGTACGATTGGGTCAAATAAGCCTTTATGGAATAAATAGTCAGCCGCTTGTGAACCATCGGGTACTGTCCTATTCAATGTTTGTTCAATTACTCTTTTACCCGCAAATGCAATGTACGCATTAGGTTCAGCAATAATGATATCTCCCAACATACCAAAACTGGCTGTTACTCCACCGGTTGTAGGAGATGTAAGGACTGGTACATAGAATAACTTTTTAGTGGATTGGTAATTATATGAAGCAGAAGATATTTTAGCCATTTGCATCAAGCTCAAACTTCCTTCTTGCATGCGTGCTCCTCCAGAAGCACACACAATAATGACAGGTAGAGATCGATTAGTAGCATACTCAATCAAACGAGTGATTTTCTCACCTACTACAGATCCCATACTACCTCCCATGAACTTAAAATCCATAACCCCAATTGCTGCGGGAATACCGTTTAGTTGACCTATGCCTGTTTGAACAGCTTCAGTTAAACCTGTCTTTCTTTGATAAGAATTGATACGATCTTTATAAGGTTCCTCTTCTGAATGAAATTGAATGGGGTCCATAGAAACCATATCTTCATCCATAGGATCCCAAGTGCCCGAATCAATCGAAAGTTCGATTCTATCTGAACTACTCATTTTCAAATAATATCCACACTGTTCACAAACATTCATTTTTGACCTAAGAAGTTTTTTATAATTTAATACATAACAATTTTCGCATTGAACCCATAAATGTCTGTATTTTTTATTTATATCGAAATCATTAGATCTTCCTCTTATATTGAAATCACTGCCATTATTACGAGTTCTTATACTAAAACTTCCACTTTCACTACCACTTACATTTTCAGTACAAATGAAATTATAAATGTAACTGTCACTGTAATTGTCAGTACCACCTGAAATGGAACTATTAATACTGACTTCAAAACGAAGATAACTATTAATGCAACTATTAATGTGATTAGTCCAACTAGATTGAGTATCATACATGTAATGATAATAGTAGTGATTGTTTCTCTTAGACCCCCTATTCAAAAAACTAGAAAAAAAACCTTCTAATTCACTCAGAAAAGAACTATCATTGTCAATCTCAAAACTATGATTTTCAATATCAAAATATACGGAATAACTGTCACCATTACTATCCCTAACTAAAAAAGTGTCATCAGAGATCAAACTCCAAATATCCCTGATACCAAATAAATAATCAACATTACTGAAACTATAACTAACACTATCACTCCAATTTTTCTCCATATCATTTAGAAGGGGTTCATCATTTCCACTGGTATGGCCAATAGCATCAAGACTTCCCATTGATTTACTTAAACCATACCTATGTTCTAACTTTAACTTCTCGTTAGACAACATCGAATTGAACCACCATTTTTCCATAGAATCTTCCTGCCCCCTATTTGATGAAAATACAATAGATGAATAGTCATTCGATGAATAATTATTTTACTATTTTATTTCCTATCAGAATTAAGCATATGAGGATTAGGATTGTTAACTAATAATAAGTGAGTATTGAAAGAAATGATTCTCTTTTTTTTTTTCAATTAAAATAAAAATTCTCATCGAAAATAGTTTATAAATAAGGAATTCGTTCTCGTA